AATTTGTCTTTTCTCATGTCATTAGGAAAAGAAAAAACAATTTGGAGATTCAAATCGTTCATGAATTCGCAGCCAGCAGGCAACAGTTAACGGTTCAAATTTGTCATAAATTTATACTTTTGCGAATGAAAATCCACATTTCCTTTGTCAATAGTCAATAGAAAGTGAGAGAAGTTGGCTATTTTAAGATGGGTGGATCCAATCCAATCAAAGGGCGGGAAGGATTTCTTTTAGAATTAGGAAAGAATAAGAATAGGAAAGAAAAGGGTTAGAAGTTAAGAAAAACGGAACTCAAGGTGCAAATCCAATAAAAGAAAGTTCCGTACTGCGTCATAGATTTTCTATCATTTTGGCGGCATGGCCGAGTGGTAAGGCGGGGGACTGCAAATCCTTTTTCCCCAGTTCAAATCCGGGTGTCGCCTGATCAACAAAACAAAAGACTCGAAATATCTTCTTCTGTTCGGTTGATATAACTCGCCGAAGTATTTCCCAGCAGAAGCGGACCGTTGATATTTGTTTGATTCGAAGCATCCGGCTGGGGAGGGGGTTTTCTGTAAATCCTGGTATCTAGGATTTAAGGAAATATTCTAGAAATATTCTAATAGTAGACGGGTTATCAAGACTTCGAGATTCCACTAATCACTAATCGCTGTACTACTAATCTAGTGTCGAATGGCTGGACCTTGGATTAGATTGGAGAGCCTGGATAGGAAAAAAATTCTATTACAATAGTGGTGGGGGGGGGACAGAAGATACTTTATATACGACATATACGACGGACTCCCAAAAACTTCTCAGTCCTCAGGTATCCAATCAATATTCGAGTGGATGGATAATTCACTTTGAATTTAAATTATAGTAAAGGGCAAAAGAAAAAGAGAAAGAATTTCAACCCCTAATCAAGAATATACTTCTACTGTCTCCCTATTATTTCACAGATAAAAATGGAAAGGGTGCGAATTATATCAAATGGGATTTTAGATAAGGATTTTCCGCTTTTTTTACTTATTTACTTTTACTTATGAGGATCAACAAAACTTATTATTCCTATGCGTTCCATTAAGAACATTCCCCCCGAGATGTTACTATGTATTTTGCTTATGTTTCATCTTTGCTGATTGGAAATCATCATATAGGAATTTTTTTTTTTAATAAAAAATAGGTGGATTTAGTGAATTGGTTTATCAATAGTGTTCGATCAGAATCCCCTTTTGACTCTGCACCCCCGATTCCACTATACTATTATTAGTGAGGAATGATGGAATAACTCTTTCATAGTTATAGAAATAGAAATAAGGGGACATAATTCACATGGATATAGTAAGTCTCGCTTGGGCTGCTTTAATGGTAGTCTTTACATTTTCCCTTTCGCTCGTAGTGTGGGGAAGAAGTGGACTCTAGGGGTATTACTAATTGAGTTGGGGAATCAAAGAGTATCAACTGTTTTCTAGATCGTTCTGCAACGCGTTTTGAACGAAAAAAAAAGATCTTCATTTAGAATTCCATTGGATTCGGATGAAGTAATGTATTATATGAATCATACTCTTCAATTAAAGAGAAATTTCTCCTATCTTTGTATTTCGAAAGGGATCTAAATGATAGGAAATTTAGTCCAATCCAATTTTTCCTAAATTTTTTATTTCAATCGAGGAGCTCTTACCAGGCTTCTAGATGGATACTAAGAAAGACCCGACTTTTTTATTATTATTTGATTTGTTTCCCTGTTTACTGTTACAAGAATTCAAAGAAGAAGTAGTTTTGTTAAGTGTATACGCACTTTCTATGAGAAAGGGTATAAACATAGCGGTTGTCTAACGAGATAATATAGATAATAGATAGGAGGATCTTCCCTCAGGCGAGTGGCATATCGCACATTTACCGACTGCTTTCTAATTTTATAAATTTTATTTATGCTTTATCGACTCACATTTCATATCATGGTCCCAGGCGTTAACTTATAGAAATCCCTATCGTTTTTCCTTTAGGGATTTATTTCTTTTGATAGATACCGAGATTTGTATTGAACATCAGAAAAAATATAGTAACTAGTAATTAGAACCCTAAGACATAAGAATAAGAGTAAAACTATTATTTCATATTGATCGAAACAAATACAAATAGGTGTAGCAAATAAATAGAATTGGATGCTATGTCAATTCCATATATGGAATTGAGATCCGCATACATATATAATATATACATATATAATATTGTATAATAATTGTATATTAAGCTAGATTTAGCCTCTACCTTTATTCTAGAGTACAACTTTATACACTACAATAATACCAATAGATCATATGGTCGAAAGATTCATCTATTTCTTTCTACCATACGATCTATCTATTAGAATACTGCGGATTATAGTCCGCTTATTTCATTTAAGTTTCGCAAAAATTGGAATCCTTTTTTGATAAGAACTCAGAAGTAAAGTTTAATTCAAATTTCAAATTAATGATTAATTAATTAATTATTTTGACTGATTGTTTTTACGTAAATGATAAGTAGAAAGGCGGTAGGAACTAGAACGAATAGTGCAGTAGCAACAAATGCAAGAATATTTACTCCCATAAGAATATTTACTCCCATAATCTAATATTTTTTTTACTTCGCAATAACTCGGGATTTAGTCCCATAGCTTTCACTTGTAAATTCAATGAATGAATTCCCTCTTAATCTCGCGGGTTTTGAATCGGATGAATATCATGAATAACAATATCTGAGCTGTCAAATCAATTTGTCGTCGAAAATGGAATAGTATAACATAGGAAGTTTTTTTATCCATACCGAATCCCAGCTCGGATTCCTGACCCAATCCCAAATTCCTTTATTCCTTTATTTATATTTATCGTCTGTTTCCGTTCTTTTTTTTTTTCTATAATCTACTCTATGTACAATGATCTGATGAAGTATCATCAGATTGCCCTTCCACTTCCATTAGTCACATAGTTACAAATCAAAACAAGAAAGAAACTAATTTATTATTCCATTGCTAATGCTAAGAGGACCTCTGTCCTTTACCCCCTTCCGTAGATTATTAGCACTGGGTATATATCAAAGGCTCAGCGTGCAATTTGAATGCAATCCATTTTTTAATTAGTAATTGAGGTTATACAAAACCGGGGCCATAAAGAGAAATTGTTTAATCTAGAAAAGTCTTCTAATTCTCTTAGTCTTAGGGGAATCTTGTTAAATTCATTTTTTATTGTGAATTCCATTTGTGTATGTGTGCCCCTCTCCAAAAAAAAGAACATAGTATTCTATTCCACGGATCGGGAACAATCGAAAAAAAGGATCCGGGATTTCTTGGAATGCTTACTATAATGCTACGTATAATTGTATTAATCCGCCCATCTCCTACCGCAAAGAAAAGAAAAAAGGGTCTTTTTTTTGGGAATGAAATTCTGCCCCTGGCCCCCTTTCGAATTGATTGATGTATTTAGTGGATCCGTCGGGACTGACGGGGCTCGAACCCGCAGCTTCCGCCTTGACAGGGCGGTGCTCTGACCAATTGAACTACAATCCCAGAGAAATAAGGGATCTAGCAGAAATTTGGATTCTTTATCTCCGTATCGAGTATTTTTGAGGGGCGCGGGGATTATACGTGGTAGATTGGCGAATTTTTGGGCCGAGCTGGATTTGAACCAGCGTAGACATATTGCCAACGAATTTACAGTCCGTCCCCATTAACCGCTCGGGCATCGACCCAGGAGGAATCGCTTGTAAGACTATTGGGAATTCGTGATCAACTTCCTTTCCTAGTCCCCTACCCCCAGGGGAAGTCGAATCCCCGCCGCCTCCTTGAAAGGGAGATGTCCTGAACCGCTAGACGATGGGGGCCCGCTTGTCTAACTGTCATGATACTATGATCATAGTATGAAGAGTTTTTTTTAATTGTCAATGTATGATTAGATCCGAGGAATCTTTCCGCTTTTCCTAATTGCAGATAACTTGTTGATTTGTCATTCATATTCATGAATCTCATTAGAATGGGAATTCTCTACTCTATCTCTATATCTATATATAAAAAAAATATATATATAAATCTAGATATATAAAAAAATCTAGATATAGAAAAAAAATCTAAATCTAGTATCGAAATCTATATTTATTTCGTCTAATATAAATATAAAAAAGTGTAAATAATACTAAAGTAACAAAGTAAAAGTATAGGGTTTTCGGGGAGTCGCTGGTCCAAAACAAAAAGGGGGGGTTAAGCTCCACTTCTTTCGCTTTCATTCTTCCATTCATTGATTCATTTATTGTTAAGATGAGATAAGAATATCTCACAATAAAAGAAGGAAATTAACAACCAGTAAGCGTGATGAAAAAATTCTACTTGTTTTGTCTCCTAAAAAAATTCAAAGAATTTTCGAGAATTTCTTCATCACAGGATTTGATGAGATACCTTGAAATTTATGTCGAATGGGTAGGTGTACGTGTAAGTGAACTTTATTCTGATGGAAATCTATTCATTCAATGAAAGAAAAAAATTTGGTTCGGTCTTGAAACAATTCATTACAATTTACCTTAGACTTGCTGGGTAAATCGATTTTTTTTTCAATAAAAAGCCACTAGCAAGTATGAGTCTACCGTATGGACTTATGTATATATACTGTATATATATACTGTATATACATAATAAAATACTAATAAACTAATACTAATAATAACTAATATTATATTATATATATTATATATCCGTATTATATCTATACTCTGTATTAATATTGAATTATTGAATTAATATTAATATTTAATATTAAAATAGAATATCTGTATTAATAATATTATATTAATATATAATAATATATAGATATAATTCTATATCTATATTATATTCTGTATATATATATATAGATTGTATATATATATTGTATCCACATAATAACCCATTCAATAATTCAATCAAATAAGCCCTTTTAACTCAGCGGTAGAGTAACGCCATGGTAAGGCGTAAGTCATCGGTTCAAATCCGATAAGGGGCTTCCATAAAACTC